GTTAATCCTGTTGTGGAACAAGCTATTATTGCAAAAATCGGTGAATACAACCAACTATCGTTAAGAATTTCATCTTTGGACCAAAAACAAGCAAGGGGGGGAATACCAGAAAGAGAAAGTGTCCCTAATAAAAAAGCGGTTTTTGTAATTGGTATATGTTTTTTTAACCCGCCCATAAGAATAATATTCTGACTTTTATCCGGAGAATATCCAACAATAGTTTCCATTGAGTGAATAATGCATCCGGATCCTAAAAATAACAATGCTTTTGAATAAGCATGAGTAATCAAATGAAATAAGGCGGCTCGATAAGACCCTATACCGAGAGCTAACATCATATAACCCAATTGAGACATTGTAGAATAAGCTAAAGTTCTCTTAATATCTTTTTGAGCAAGAGCTAAGGTGGCTCCCAAAAGTAATGTTATTATACCTACTAAAGCTATTAAATTCATTATGGAAGGTATAATTATGAAAAGAGGAAGAAGCCGAGCTACGATAAAAATTCCGGCTGCTACCATAGTAGCCGCATGTATAAGAGCTGAAATAGGAGTAGGTCCTTCCATAGCATTAGGTAACCATACATGAAGGGGAAATTGGGCAGATTTAGCAACAGCACCGGCAAATAATAAAAATGAACACAAAGTAAGAAATAAAAAATTAACTTCATTATTAGAAACCAGGTTATTCAATATTTCAAACAATTCTCGAAATTCTAAACTACCCGTTATCCAATAAAAACCTAATATTCCTAATAATAAACCCCAATCCCCTACGCGATTGGTTACAAACGCCTCTTGACAAGCATTCGCCGCAACAGGTCGTGTGAACCAAAAACCTATTAATAGATAAGAACACATTCCAACCAATTCCCAAAAAAAATAAATTTGTATCAAATTCGAACTAGTAACTAATCCCAACATTGAAGTGTTAAAAAAGCTCAAATAAGCAAAAAATCTTAAATATCCTTGATCGTGTGACATATAATTGTCACTATAAATAAGAACCATAATTCCAACAGTAGTGACTAATATTAACATAATAGAAGTAAGTGGATCAATCAAGTAACCAAATTCTAAAGAAAAATCATTATTGAGGGTCCAAGAGCATACATATAGATAGGTAGAATGGTTATTTAGTTGCTGAATAAATAGATGAGCTGAAAAAAACATAACTATACTTAACAATAAAACACTAGGAAAAACCCATATACGGCGAAAATTTTTTGTTGCTGTCGGAAAAAGTAAAAGTCCTATTCCTATTAACGTAGGAACTGGAAGTGGAAGGAAAGGTATGATCCATGAATATTGATATGTATATTCCATAAAAAAAATATTTTTTTTATTAATTATTTCTGATTTACCAGCGCCTAGTTCTTTTGAAAAGGTTCAGTTAATAACAAATTAAGATGTACAAAATGAAAATAGAATTTTCCAGCTCTAATTGATTTTGAATCTTTCTCAAATATTTCAAATCAAAGGGTTAGAATTGCTCAAATCAAAAGTTACTGTTGAAAACTAAATCCGTACATATGTACTTTGATTTTTTTTTATAATGAAATATAATTGAATTGTATGAAGAAACAAAATATGAAAATGTCAATAATAATTATTCTTACAAATATTACAATAATTTATTTCTATCTATAAATCTATCTATAGAGCAAGAAGAAATAATTACACTAAAAGTGTATTTGATTGGGATAGGAATCCTAAAGAACCATAATTTAACTCGTATACTTTCAAAAGGTATTCCAAAGTTTTTTTTTTCGGCAAAATCAGTAACCAATTCATCTTTGAACTGATTGGTTGTCTTCTATTACAATAAAGGATATTCCTATTTGTAGGAAATAAAATACTAGAATATCCAAACTATGTTATAATATCCAACACATTACTTTACTTGAAAATTCAAAAAAGAAATTTTTCAAAAAAACTTTAATCATCTATCTTATATCTTGTAATTGATGAATGATTAGTTTCATTCCAATTTTGGAATCCAATTTCCATTGGATGTACTACTTAGAATCAATCTCAATAATTCATAGAAAAATGATTAAAGTTTTTCAAATTTTTTATTAATAAGCATAGGGATTTGGGTTATAAAGTATTTCGATGTATTTTATTCCATGTGTAAATGTAGGATGGGGGAAGAAATATAATAGACAAAGCAAATACCCTTTTTTGTATATATTTTACAAACTTCAATCAATTCGATTTCTATGACACAATAGAATCTATAGATTAGAATAAAGATATAAGAGTATCAATTAAGTACTAATTCTTATTTCTTCCATACATTGTATAAAATTGATTCTATTCCATGGAATCAAAATTCTTTTGAGTATTGGAAATATTATTTCATTTCAATAAAAAAATCTGTTTTTTATTTCTATTAGCATTAGAACAGTAGAAAATTTTTCTATATTCATATTGGGGGGTCAAGGAAGACAATATAGAAAATAAATAGACAGATAATTCATAGTAAAGAACAGTTGGTTTTGAACAATAGATGTCTTTGACATCCAACTATAACAATGAATAAGCTATTAGAATTTTGAATGGCAGTTCCAAAAAAACGTACCTCTATATCAAAAAAACAGATTCGTAAAAATATTTGGAAAGGTAAAGCATATTGGGCAGCATTGAAAGCCTTTTCGTTAGCGAAATCTCTTTCTATGAGGAGTTCAAAAAGTTCTTTTTTGTACAACAAATAAATGATCAAAGATTAGAAAAATCAGAATGGGTCTGGCTCGAAAAGTCGTCTAGTTAAATTTGTTTATAATTGGAAGGTGTTTATCATTTTGAAAACAATAATTCATATATTTTATTATAAATTATAACATATATATGTTATTCCATTAGTACATTACATTATAGTATCGAATATAACTTTCTAAATCTATGTGTATTAAATAGCTTTCATCATTTTTATTTTTAGAATATTAAAAATAAATAAACGTAAGTACAAGGTTTGACCTTCCTACCTTTATTTTTAGTATGTTTTATCATTTTTAGGGTGGGGATTTTCCCCATCAATTTTTTTTTTATTTGATAAAAAAAAGTTTTTTTGAAGTGTGGCAATGTTACAATTATGATAATGCTACAAAAATGTTTACTATATATATAATAGGCTTGAATATACTTGGCCGAATGCCAAACAATCTAAAATGGCTTTGCTAAATCTTAAACAAACCCTTTGCATAACGAAAATTCCGCCGATTATCTAAAATAATGCATATTTACATAAATCTAATATCTTCGGTCTATCATTAAAAATTAAAAAGATAATTCAAAAAATAAAGATATTCAAAAAATCAAATAACTGAATCATAAAAAAAATTAGAAAGAACTCTTTGAGTTTTATCTATGAATTGGAGTCAGAACTATCCTGTTACAAGAACTCCATTTAGTGGGGCATAAGTTAATAAATTATGAAAAAGCCCATTGTTAAGTTAATAAAAATCAGCATGTAATTAGAACAATTAAAAGAAAGATTCTTATGGAAAACATTATGGTCAAATTAAGAAATTTTAATCAGGTTTTTATTCATTAATTTGACCCCCTCCTAAAATAATATATTGGATTGACTCTTTGAATCTCGACGATTAAATAAAAATAGGTTATTATGATTTCGAGTAAGCCGCCATGGTGAAATTGGTAGACACGCTGCTCTTAGGAAGCAGTGCTAGAGCATCTCGGTTCGAGTCCGAGTGGCGGCATGGCGTCTACTAAAAGAGTAAGTCCTAGAATGAACTCAATTTACGACTTCCGTTCCTATAATTGAGTAATAATTAAGGGACCTACGTTTTTTAAATTTCAAAAATTCCTATGCTATTTTCAATCTTAGAGCATATATTAACTCATATATCCTTTTCGATCGGTGTAATTGTAATTACAATTCATTTAATAACCTTATTAGATGATGAAATCGTAGAACTATATGATTCATCGAAAAAGGGCATGATGGTTACTTTTTTCTGTATAACAGGATTATTATTGACTCGTTGGATTTATTTTGGACATGTACCATTAAGTGATTTATATGAATCATTAATCTTTCTTTCATGGAGTTTATCCATTATTCATCTCATTCCGTATTTTAAAAAACAAAAAAAACCTTTTAATTTAAACGCAATAACCGCGCCAAGTGTTATTTTTACCCAAGGTTTTGTCACTTCAGGTCTTTTAACCGAAATGTCTCAATCAGTAATATTGGTACCCGCTCTGCAATCTCATTGGTTAATGATGCACGTAAGTATGATGATATTGGCATATGCAGCTCTTTTATGCGGCTCATTATTATCACTAGCTCTTCTGGTCATTATATTTCGAAAATTCATTAGGAAAAGTAACAATTTATTAAATGATCCATTTTCCTTTGACAAGATGCAATTTGTGGGCGAAAGAAAGAATATTTTACAAAATAACTTTTTTCTTTATTCTAGAAATTATTACCAATTTCAGTTGATTCAACAATTGGATCTTTGGAGTTATCGTATTATTAGCCTAGGATTCATCCTTTTAACCATAGGTATTCTTTCGGGAGCTGTATGGGCTAATGAAACATGGGGATCATATTGGAATTGGGATCCCAAGGAAACTTGGGCATTTATTACTTGGACCATATTTGCAATTTATTTACATACTCGAACAAATAAAAATTTTGAAAGTGTAAATTCTGCAATTGTAGCTTCGATCGGTTTTCTTATAATTTGGATATGTTATTTTGGAGTTAATCTATTAGGAATAGGGTTACATAGTTATGGTTCATTTACATGAAATTCGAATTGAAGAAAGGGCTTAACAAATACAAACATACAATAGGACAACATAAATATATACCAGATAAACATAGGCCAGAAAACTTCGTGTAAGCCATCGAGAAACCATTACTTGATTCAAGTAATGGTTTCTCGATGGCTTACACATTTGGTTAAAGTAGAATTCAATTTCTTTTTGTTCTTTATTTTGCTTAAAGGTAAGAGAAGAAGAAAGGCTTATTTTTCATTGTACAATCAACGATTTTGAATTTGAAAATCATAGAATTTTCGTTTGATGTTTTGGTTTACTCATGAAAACTATCGACAAAAATAATTAGATAGAACAGTTTCTACCTTGTCAATAGATAATGAGAAAACAAAATCTGGATAAATACCAATAGCTATTACAGGTAGAAGTAGAGAAATCGAAACGAATAACTCTCGGGGCCCAGAATCAAAAAAATTATAATTCGTGGCACTAAAAAGTTTGTATCCATAGAACATCTGGCGTAACATAGATAATGAATAAATAGGAGTTAATATTATTCCTATTGCCATTACAAAAATAATTAGTATTTTTGTCATTAAAAAGTATTTGGGACTAGTAAGTATTCCAAAAAAGACTATCAATTCTGCAACAAAACCACTCATGCCTGGTAATGCAAGAGAAGCCATCGAAAATATACTGAAAGTCGTGAATATTTTTGGAATTCCGATAGCCATTCCACCCATTTCGTCGAGATAAACAAGACGTATTCTATCATAACTCGTTCCTGCCAAGAAAAAAAGCGCAGCTCCAATAAATCCATGAGAAATTATTTGTAAAATAGCTCCGTTGAGTCCTGTATCACTTATAGAACCTATTCCTATAATTATGAAACCCATATGCGATACGGAGGAATAAGCTATTCTTTTTTTTAATTTGAGCTGTCCCGGAGATGTTGAAGCTGCATAGATTATTTGAATTGCGCCTACTATGATCAACCAGGGAGAAAATATAGAATGGGCGTGGGGCAATAATTCCATATTGATCCGAATCAATCCATACGCTCCCATTTTTAATAAGATTCCAGCTAGAAGCATACAAGTACTGTAGTGTGCCTCTCCATGCGTGTCTGGTAACCATGTATGTAAGGGCATAATCGGCAATTTGACAGCAAAAGCAATAAAAAATCCAATATAGAAAAGTATTTCCAGTACTAAGGGATATGATTGATTAGCTGATGTTTCAAAATTTAATATTGGTTCATTAGAACCATATAAACCAATACCCAGAACTCCTATTAATAAAAAAATAGAACCTCCTGCAGTGTACAAAATAAATTTTGTAGCTGAATACAAACGTTTCTTTCCACCCCACATGGATAGAAGTAGATAAACTGGAATTAATTCTAATTCCCACATGATGAAAAAAAGTAAAAGGTCTTGAGAAGAAAATGGTCCTATTTGACCGCTATACATTGCTAACATCAGGAAATGGAATAGACGGGAATCTTTAGTAATTGGCCAAGCCGCTAAAGTAGCTAAAGTGGTGATAAATCCTGTCAGCAAAATAGGTCCTATAGAAATTCCATCTATTCCTAATCTCCAGTAAAATTCAAAAAAATTGATCCATTTATAATCTTCTGTCAGTTGGATTAATGGATCGTCCAATTGAAAATGATAACCGAATGCATAGGTTGTTAGAAGGAGTTCTATTATACATATAAATACAGTATACCACCGAATTACTTTATTTCCTCTATGCGGAAAAAAGAAAATTAAAGAGCCCGCAACTATTGGCAAAACTACAATTATTGTTAACCAAGGGAAATAATTCGTGATAAAAACAAGATACGCTTGGACAAGAAAAACCCATGCTCAAAATAATTGTTCAAATATATATTTATATTATTTTGAGCGCGGGTTTTTGTCAGTAAAGGTAAAAAAAATCAAACAAATCTATTCAAGTAGAGTTTTTGGAACCTATCAATAAGCTAGACCCATACTTCGAGTCGTTTCATGACATAAATAAACCCGAACACTCAAGAAATCGGTTGGACAGGCAGATTCACATCTCTTACAACCGACACAGTCTTCTGTTCTTGGAGCAGAAGCAATTTGTTTAGCTTTACACCCGTCCCAAGGTATCATTTCTAATACATCTGTGGGACAGGCTCGGACACATTGAGTACACCCTATACATGTATCATAAATCTTTACTGAGTGTGACATTGGATCTATTAATTTTTTGAACACCATAAAAATTCGATCTAGTAAACTTAGAATCATATATTTAAACACCAGATGAATCAATAAATTACCAGAATTTTTTAATCCATTTACTTTTTGACTGGCCCACGGAAAGGAGCCAAGATACTTTGATTTCTTACATTTTCGTAAACATGATTCTAGATTCTATCTAATATATGCTGATTCGAATTTATGAATATTCTAAATTTGGTGATTAGTACTACTTATTCAACAAATTGGATTGATTGATGCAGGTTGATTTTCTGTTACGATAAATTGATGAAACAATAGCAGGTCCAATAGCTGCTTCAGCGGCTGCAATAGCTATAACAAAAATTGAGAAAATATTTCCTTTTAATTGGCGACTATCAAAAAAATCAGAAAATGTTACAAAATTTATATTAACTGCATTCAGTATAAGTTCAAGACACATAAGAGCTCTAACCATATTTCGACTCGTGATCAATCCATAGATACCGATAGAAAATAAGTAGGCACTCAAAACAAGTACATGTTCGAGCATCATTGACCGACTCCTTATCAATTTTGATTCATTTCAATAGAATATGAACAACAATTCAACGGATTCAATTGACTAGAATAGAAAAAGTACTGAACAAAAAAATCTATTGATAATAAATCGAATAAAAGATTTCTATTTTAGAAATAAACAATCTGAAATTAAAGAGAAGCAATAATATAGAATAAGGTTTAAATTGTTGTTGCTAATTCTATAGATTTTTTTTTACTGGCGTGCCACGGCTATTGCACCTATCAAAGCAACTAAAAGAATTATTGAAATAAATTCAAATGGAAGAAAAAAATCTGTTGATAAATGAATTCCAATTTGTTGACTATTACTTATCAAATCTTGCTCTATAATCTGGTTTGACCTTGTAGTCCAAATAATCATATACCATGACGTATCCATAATAGTAGTCAGTAGTAAAATAAAAAGACTTGTACAAACCAGAAAAGTAACCCCGTTTCCAACGGTCCAAAGAGTCAAATCTTTGTAATATTCTGAACCATTCATAAACATCACAGCAAATAAGATTAAAACATTTATAGCCCCTACGTAAATAAGGAATTGGGCAGCAGCTACAAAATAGGAGTTTAATAGAATATAGAATAAGGATATACAAACAAGAACCAGTCCCAATGAAAAGGCAGAATAGATTGGGTTGGTAAATAAGACTACTCCTATAGCTCCTAATATAACACCTAATCCCAAAAAGACTAAAAGAAAATCATGTATTGGTCCAGGCAAATCCATTATATGTAAAAAAAGAGATAAATAAATCGAAATGTTTTTCATGACCTTATTGAGACACGACCAGAAAAAAATTATTATGACTGATAATAAATTCCTAATTTAATACTAAGAGTAAAGGGTGTAAATTAATGTGGGCCCTGTTATTGGTATTGGATTCATTTCTTTCGATCAAAACGAAATCTTAGTAATTAAAGTTTTTCTTTAATCAACAATCCTTAATCCTTACTTATTTATTTCGGGCGAATTCGAAATTGTTCGAATTGTATAATCGTCAATTACTGACATTGGTAAACGATCCAAAGCAATTTGATTATAATTTAATTCGTGACGATCATAAGTAGAAAGTTCATATTCTTCAGTCATTGATAAACAATTTGTTGGACAATACTCAACGCAGTTACCACAAAATATACAGATCCCGAAATCTATACTGTAATTAAGCAATCGTTTCTTGCGAATATCCGTTTCCAATTTCCAATCAACAACAGGTAGGTTTATAGGACATACACGAACACATACCTCACAAGCAATACATTTATCAAATTCAAAATGGATTCGACCGCGGAAACGCTCCGCGATGATTAATTTTTCATAAGGGTATTGAATAGTTACAGGTAAACGATTTGCGTGGGATAAGGTAATCATGAAACTTTGACCAATGTACCTTGCCGCTCGTACTGTTTGTTGACCATAATTCATGAGTCCTGTTACCATAGGGAACATATTATAAATATATATTAAATTAATAATTTTATGTTTATTTTTCTTGTTTAAGCCGAGAGAATAGCATATTCCTTTACAGCGAAAAGAGTTGGAAAGATGTTGTTAATAACAGATTCCCGAGAGATATGGGTAAAAGAAATTTCCATCCAAGATTCAACAGTTGGTCCATTCTTAGCCTAGGTAAAGTCCATCTTGTTGCGATAGAAATAAACAAGAATAAATAAGTTTTAGCTAATGTAATAAAGATACCAATAGTTGCTCTAAAAACTCCATAGTTTGTGTTTATTTGAAAAAGATCAGAAACAAATGGATATGGAATAGAGAGATTCCAACCCCCCAAGTAGAGAACTGTTACAAATAATGAAGAAACAAAAAGGTTTAGATAAGAAGCAATGTAAAAGAAACCAAATTTGATACCCGAGTATTCGGTTTGATAACCTGCTACTAATTCTTCTTCTGCTTCTGGTAAATCAAAAGGTAATCTCTCACATTCTGCTAGGGACGAAATTAAAAAAATGATAAATCCTATGGGTTGACGCCACAAATTCCATCCCCAAAAACCATATTTTGATTGCGCCTCAACTATATCAACTGTACTTGAACTATTAGATAATCATAGTCGGTGATACCATCACTGTTACCATCGCTATTACAGAACCGTACATGAGATTTTCATCTCATACGGCTCCCTGAGGGCCATAAATAAATTTTAGGGCCGGTTGGGATTATTTTATCTTGATATGGTTATAAAATAATATACAAATTGATCCTACGGCCCCGAATTAGACCAATTGAATTCTGTCTGTTAAATTTTAATCTGTTATGTTTTTAATTTATTATTTTTTCATTCTATTTAATTAAATTAGAATAAAAAGGAAAACCATAAAGAATAAATAATTAGAAAAATTTTTTTGAATTCTTCAATAATAAAAAAGTATTTCTGAATTGATCTCATCCTTTTTTGAATAATTTGAATAATCATTTCAATTTTTCTTGGTTGAGTAATAACTTAATTCTTCAATAAAATACTCCTTGTAAAAATATCAATAACCTACACTTTCACTTACGAAAAAAAATGATACATTACAGTAGTTCATAAATTCTGATACAAATTTTTCTATTGTAATTGTATTCTTTTCTGTATATATATTTTTTGTTTTTCTTTTTTTCGTTACTTTTCTTCTTTCGGTTTATGAGAAAGAGGAGATTTACAAAAGAAAAAGGGATTATTTCGTTTCCAATAGTCATTTAGTTAATTGGCGGATAGGAGTATACTCTGGATCGAAATTGTGGGGAGTACTGCCTGATCATTTCTACAAATTTAAAGTCCCAATTAATACTTTATTGTTTGATTATGCTAACTTTTGGGATAATTTACACAATCTCCATTACTAATCCTTTGTGTACCTTGGTGTTTCTAACCATCCGCTCGTTTTTGTTCAATCGCCCATATAGCGAAAAGAAAACTCAATACGGTTGATCTTTTGATTGAGCCCGCTTCAAGTCAGGATGACTAATCAACTCAACCAATCTTGGGGGAACGGTATCTTCTGCTTATGTTTATTTCCGCTCAACGCTATAACTCTTATACATAGAAAATGAGACTCAAAATTTTGACTACTTATTTATCTATAAGAAGGTATAAGCCGTTTTTTTTCACTCATATAACTATCTGATTTAGTTCATCAATCTGAATAATGAATAAAAAAATCTACTCAAGTCGTTCTGTCCCTTTTTAGAAAGGAGGGAATGTAGAAAATTTCATGTCTCAACGAATCGCACGTAGAGATATTGATAACACACATAAAGTTAATGGTATTTCATAACTAATCGATTGAGCAGCAGCTCGTAGACCACCTAAAAAGGAATATTTATTATTTGATCCGTACCCTGATATAAGAAGTCCAATAGGGGCTATACTTGAAATGGCAATCCATAAAAAAACACCGATGTTTAGATCCGCTAAAACAAGACGATAGCCAAAAGGAACTACTAAATAACTTACTAAAATGGATATAACTGCTATGGATGGTCCGATACTGAACAAAAGCGTATTTCCTCTAGATGGAAGAAGGTTTTCTTTGAAAAGCAGTTTTGTCCCATCTGCTAGAGCTTGAAGAACTCCCAAAGGGCCGGCGTATTCGGGTCCGATACGTTGTTGTATCCCTGCAGATATTTCTCTTTCTAACCATACAATTACCAGTACACCGATTGTGATTCCCAATACAAGAGTCAAAACGGGAATAATAACCCATAGAATTCCATAGACCTCTTTAAAAAATACCAATCTAGAAAAAGAATTGATATCTTGTACTTCTGTTGTATCAATTATCATTTTAACGATCAACTTCTCCCATAATGATATCTATGCTACCCAGTATTGTCATAATATCAGCCAATTTCATTCTTTTAACTAACTGGGGAAGAATTTGTAAATTGATAAAACCCGGCGGACGGATTTTCCATCGCCAAGGAAAACCACTCTGATCTCCTATCAGAAAAATTCCCAATTCCCCCTTTGGGGCTTCAACTCTCACATAGAGTTCTTGTTTCGGCAATTCAAATGCCGGAGAAGGTTTTTTACTAATAAATCGATATTGAAAATCATTCCATTCTGGATTCTTGTTTCTATCTAAGTATCTGATTTCTAAATTCTCATAGGGTCCCCCTGGAATTCCTTCCAGGGCCTGTTGAATAATTTTTATGGATTCTATTATTTCACCAATTCGGACTAGATAACGAGCTAATGAATCCCCCTCTTTTTGCCACTGTACTTCCCAATCAAATTCGTCGTAACATTCATAATTATCAACTTTGCGAAGATCCCACTGTATTCCGGAAGCTCGCAACATTGGTCCTGATAAACCCCAATTTATTACTTCCTCTCTACCAATAATGCCTACTCCTTCAACTCGTTCTAAAAAAACAGGATTTCGTGTAATAAGTTTTTGATAGTCAGCAACTCCTGCTAAAAAGTAATCGCAAAAATCCAAACATTTATCTATCCAGCCATGAGGTAAATCAGCCGCTACCCCTCCTATACGAAAAAAATTATGCATCATTCGCATACCGGTGGCAGCTTCGAATAGATCATATATTAATTCTCTTTCTTTAAAAATATAGAAAAAGGGAGTCTGTGCACCAATATCTGCCATAAAAGGACCAAGCCATAATAGGTGAGAGGCTATACGACTCAACTCCAACATTATTACTCTAATATAGCTAGCTCTTTTAGGTATTTGAATATTTCCCAACTGTTCTGGTCCATTTACTGTTATTGCTTCTGTGAACATAGTAGCTAAATAATCCCAACGCGTTACATAAGGCAGGTATTGTATAATTGTTCGGTTTTCCGCAATTTTTTCCATTCCTCGGTGTAAATAGCCCAAAATTGGTTCACAATCAACAACATCTTCACCATCTAGAGTAACGATGAGTCGAAGAACACCGTGCATTGATGGGTGATGGGGGCCCATATTTACTATCATGAGGTCTTTTCTTGTAGCCGGTATATTCATAGGTTTTTCCTAGATTCACTCTTCCATGAATTGTTAAAAACGAAAAGGGTTCGTTAAGATTCAAAATCTTAGAAATCAAATAATGTAAAAAAAAAAAATTATTTTTTAAATTAACGAGTTTTTGATTCCCGAATACCCAACTGATTTATTAATTCTTTATAGCGCATTCTATTTTTCTTTGACAAATAAGACAACAGTCGTTGCCGTTTTCCCAAAATTTTGCGCAGGCCTCTCTGAGATAAATAGTCTTTTCTGTGAAATTCCAAATGTGAAGAGAGTTTTCGTATCCTATTGGTGAGGCTCAGTATTTGAAATTCAACAGAACCCCTGTTTTCTTCTTTTTCTTCTTGTGAAAAAACTGAGATGAATGAATTTTTGACCATAAAATTGAATTTTCTATCCTCCCCCTCCCATGCTTATATATATTTTTTTATGGATCAATAATAATAATGCCATTCATTTTAATTGGGTATATACAATAATCTTCATTTTGTTAAAAATTCTATCAAACAAATAAAATCAATAAATCCCATTTTCAAATTGAATTCAATATATAAAATGATAAAGGGGACTTTCTGCACTCACAAAAGAAAAGATAAAAAGTGAGACCTAAAATTATAAGATTTTGTTAATTATTTATAAGTATAATTGATACGTTATCAAATCATGTATTAAGAATACAATGGAAGAGTAAGACAATGAATGTGTATATCTTTTTGTCGTCATAGATCGCGGTATATAAAATATCGGAAAGAAAATTGTATCATTAAGGAATTATCAATCGCGGATACATATGTATCCTTATCATATTGAAACGACTGCCATTATTGGTATCAAACCAATAGCGATTCATACAAGCTAAATCCTCTAATCGGAAATTCGGACAAAGAAAGAACTTTAATTTAATTCGTTCTTTTTTTCTTTTATCCCAAACTTGACTGTTTATCTTTTTCCGATTGCAAAATGCTCCATTTCTAGGCATAGAATTTCTATTCTTAGAATTGAAATAAATTAGAATTCTCAAAATTCTTCGACATCTGTGGGATAAAATATTTTCAGGAACAAACAAATCATAAATATTTGTGTCTCTATTTTCAGCCATTTTTTGATGTTTTGCAATAAATTTGGATGAAGTCTTCTTATCAACATGGTCCTTTTCTAGGTACTTTTGAAGAATTTCATGTTTACTCTTATGAACTAACGAAATACCTATGGTTTGATACACAAAAAATTGTCCTTCATTTTTTATAGACAAACGAACCGGTTCGATAATAAATATTCCCTCTTTCATTGATTCTGGAAAAGTTAATTTTTTCTGAATCATTAGAATATCCAGACTCATTTCCCCCCTTTGAATAGAGGATATAGTTATTTCTTGTGGATTTATCAGTCTAAGCAGGAGACAGTACACTTTAACGTTATTCATTATTTTTTGATTGAAAATACCACCCCATTTCAATTGAAAACGCAAATACTTTTTTAGGAAAAAAATCAACTCGGCTTCTGTGTTATTTCTATATTCTTTTTTATTTTTCTCTTTTTTGATCTTTGATCCGGCATAATTTTCTACGACTTCTTTCTCTGGGTTGGGGAGAGATGAGTCAAAATCTGTTTGGCCTGGGGGTTCTTTTTCAGATTCTTTTTCTTCTTGCTTTATGTTTTCTAATTCGATAGATTTTTTTTTATTTCCCGTGATACTTTTATTTTCACTAGCATTTTCATTTATTTTAAAATTTAAAAGAAGTAATTTGATTGGGATAGTCCATGGGTTAATCTTATACACATTATAAAGTATCACAAATTCTGGGAAGAACCAAAGTCCCAGATTCGATATGGGACAACTTAGTATTTCGTTATTCATTCCCATCCAATCCAAAAGTTTTTTTTTTTTATTTTGATGAATTGGGAGATAAAAAATACTTTTATTATTGATTTTATCAATTATTTGATAATTGTTAATCCAATCTTTATTGGTCTTAGTATATTTCTGATTATTCATGTCAGGATTGATCCAGGTCTCAATATCGACCTTTTTTGTAAGACAAAAATGGAAAGTTATCCAATCAAAATATTTTCTATCCGGATTTTTTTCTATATCCAGAATATCATTTTCGAATAGATAATTAGAATAATTGATAGGAGTACCCCCAAGCATATTATCTAATTTTCGTTTATCTTCACTGTAATTATAAAAGAATTCTTGGTTCTTATTTCCCTGGAGTGGAAATCCATAAATAGACGAATTATTCTTATCTTCATAATTAATAGATTCATATGATATAAATTGATATGATAAACGACCATATTTATATTGTTTTTTATAATTTTCTTTTTGATTCCATAATGAATCCCTCTTAAAATTATTTTTTTGTTTTTGGTTAATTAATTGGTTTTTTTCATATGAATCATATTTGTTTAAATGTTTATTTTTTTCTATAGAGTGTTGATTGACTCTAGTTATCCACTTTTGGGAGATTAATCTAAACCATCTAATGGTAGATAAATGATATTGATAATTACTATTTAACCAATTTTTCCATTGATTCGTTCCAGAATTCTGAATGTTCTTATGTGTTAATTCGGAATGAAATATTTCCTGCGATCCAACAAAATAATTTTTTATTTCGTTTTTAAGAAAATGGGATCCTCCATTATATTCAAAAGCCGATCTTAACTTATATAAGTATGAATTAAAACCCGGAGGTTGTGATAATTTGTAAAATACATATGCTTGTGACAAGTAGGATAAATCAAAAAGGGTTTCTGATTTATTTCTATTATTAGAAATATTACAAAGTGAATTTTTTATAGTCGAAATAAAGTGAATTCTACTTTGATTGCTTTTCTCCATTCTTTCTTGATTTGTTTCATTATTGTAAATATATTTATTATATATGTATTTATTAAGAATTTGATTTGTTGATTCATAAAAAAGTTGTACATTAATCCTAGGTATCTTTTTGATACCTAAAAAAATATCTATGTATACCCTTTCAATAAACATTTTTATAAAATAATAGGGTTGATGAATTCCTCGCGCATTTTTTTTTTTTAATATTTTAAATATATTTGGGGGTAGTTCTAATCTTTTATCATAACAACCCATTTTGTTAGAACTAATATTTGAAGTTAAAACTCCTTTTTTATTGTCTTTTGTAATCTGTTGGATTTGATTTATGACTGTGTTTGTTCTATTAGTCAGATTTTTTATTTTTTTTTTTTTTAATGAAAAATTTGTCCAATCTATAGATTGAATTTCAATGGACAATTCATGAATTGGCTCATTGCTGATTATTGAATCTTTTTTGTTTTCATTGAATTCATATATTTTTTTAAATCCAAAAATGGGATTTAGTTTTATGAATTCTTTTTTTATTTCTTTTAGAAATAGAATTTTTTTTATAACCCATTTTTTGATTTCTTTTAAAGTATTTAGAAAAAATTTTGTTATTTCTTTTAAAATACTTAGAACTAGAAAACATTTACTTTTCCATTTTATAATTTTTGTTTTTAATTCTTTAAAAATAGGTTCAAAAAATGAAACTTTTTTTCGGGGAGAACCAAAAGGAAGTTCAGTTTCCTTTCCCCAAACAGTTAAAAAACAAAAATCATTTTTTTGTTCTTTATTTTTTGTTGTATCCTTATAAGTTTTTTCTGCTTTCAATTTATGCCAAGGTTGCAGATGAAAGGGGTATAATATTTTTATCTGAATACCGTCTGTTAACCAATTTTTCGGAAATTCTTTTTCTGATAACAGAACACCATTATAAGTACATTTAACATGCATTTCTCTATTCCAATCCTTAAAATCCTCGGACCATTCGGGAAATTGAAATAATAGCATACGGACGATATTTTTAACTATTATCAATGACGGTAATACAACATTTTTTCTAAAAAAAGAGTGAGTTACTAATAAAAGACCTCTTAGTACTTGAGCAAATAGAAAACTATCCCAGGCTTCTGCTATTTCTATGCGTGTTTTTTCTCTTTTTTTGTCTTTTTTTATTTTTTTCTCTTCTTGTTTTTTTTCACTTTCTTCTATCTTTCTTTCTGTATAATCAAAATTTTCGAATTCTGTGTTTTTCCCTATGTCATTTTTTAAAAATATTTTCATTGGTTCGGAGTTATCAAAAGAAAAAAAAACGTCTTTGTCTATTCTATCCAAAAAAAGAGGTGAATGTACATTTGCTTCAAAAAGGTTCCAAATAATTGTTTTACGTCTTTGGGTTCGCATAGAACCCTTGATTATATCTCGACGAAAATCTGATTGTTGTGAATAACGTACCAAAGCCCATTCTTTTTTTTGATGAGTATTATTAGTATCTTTGGGAGTCGTATAAGCATCATTTTTTTCTAAGTTGTCAGTAAAAATAACTACACGTTTGAATTTTCTTAACCGAATTTCATGATTCTTTACTGCATTTTCCTCATTTTCTCTTTCCTTTTGTTCCAAATCGTTTTTTAATTTATATGACCATCGAGGAACTTTTTTACTTATTTCTGTTATTCCAATATGATTTTTAGGATCATTGATAACTCTATCAAATAGAAATTTCAAATCTTTTTTTCGATTTAAAGAGTGCTCTTTAAAAAGAAAACTTGATGATGATTTTTCAGTAAATTCATTTTCCAAGTAATTAATAATAAGAAGGATCCCGTGAATTTTATTTATCCAAAAACTTTCTATATAATTTTTCATAGAAACTTCATTTATGATTGAAGATGAAAATGATTTTTTTATTCGACCACGGTAGGGTCCTTTCAATAAAGGATCGTACATTTTTTGTAAATATTCGTTTTTGATATTATCATTACAGAATTGAGTCCTTTTTTCAAGTATACCTGGAAGAAAGAATCTCCTGTTTATAGCTTGGTCTAGAGCTTTATCTAGATTTTTCAGTCTATTTAAAAATTTTTTGGTTACATTTTTTCTTTTTTGTTCATTGCCATAACTCCAATTATTATATAATTCTTTAGAGGATAGTT